TCTAACTAGGATTAATATTTTATATTTTCTATATGAATTGTATTCTATATTCTATTAATATAGAATTCTATTAATATAGAATTCTATTAATATAGAATAGAATTTTTAGAATCGAATTTGTAATAGAATTTTTGAAATATCAATCAAAAAAATTTCTATTAATCAATAAGATTTCTTATAATACTTATAATTCTTATAATACTTATAATATAGTACTTATAATATAGAATCTAAAATATTATATTTTTATGATTTAATATTTAATTGAATTTAATATTAATTGAATATTAATAAGATTTTTTTATTTTAATATAAATTTATTTGATTTGTGCATTCGGTACTTTCATTTAATTTAAATAGAAAGCCCTTTTTTGTGAAAATATTATCCTTGTCTTTGTTTATGTTTTGGATTGGAACAAATTACTCTAATTCGCCCTCGCCTGCGGATCAATCGACATTTTTCACAAATTTTACGAACAGAGGCGCCTATTTTCATATTTGTCACTCCTTAACTTAATGTCGAATTTATTTATTGGAAGAAAATAAGGTTTCCTTACATTTTTAACTTCTAATTGTGCCCCCCTCAAAAAAGAAATGTTGAAGTTGAAAAACAGTCTAATTTAATTAAGTGACTTATACTTCCATTTTTGATTTTCCCGGTCGTATACATATAAAATAAGAGTACGTCGAATTTTTTCGGAAACATAGCCTAGAATCTTATTTTCATTCAATTTCGATAAAGGAACATGGAACATACCCTGATAAGTGATTCAGTAATTAAATATTCATGAATTCTTTTTTTTTTATTTATCTCTATTCTAGTTAAATCCTCTTCACGCATTCACTAATGTATGAGGAGTAACATTAGAAATCTGCGTTTTCTCTCTCTCTTTTCACAAAAATGGATAGAAGTTTCTCATATAATTCGGAGATCAGAAAAATTACCATATATAACATAAAACTTCTCCGCCGATTCTTTCTAATCGAGCCTCGCGATCTGTCATTATACCTCTAGAAGTAGAAAGAATTACAATCCCCATCCCTCCTAAAATTCTAGGAATTCGTTGATAGTTAGAGTAGATTCGTAGACCAGGTGTACTGATACGTTTTAAATTCAAAAAAGTTTTATATGATCCTTTCCTATTTCTTCTATACCGTAGAGTTAAAACTAAAAAGTATTTGTTGCTTTCCCGATGTTTTCTGACGTTTTCAACAAAACCTTCTCGTAAAAGTATTTTCACAATGTTTTCGGTGATATTAGTAAGTGGTATTTGAACTGTTCTTTTTCTATTCATGTCAGCATTGCGTATCAAGGTTATTATATCAGCAATGGTATCCTTACCCACGATAAATGAAAATGATTCTTGCTCTTTACTTTCGATATAATCAACGTGCTCCCATTTTTCTATTTTTTTATTGAATAAAATATCTAATATTGAATCTATTGATCAAATATTGAATCTATTGAATATAAGAATATAATAATACTATAAGAATATAATAATACTCTATATATAGAAAAGATTATTCTAATAGAATAATCTAAATATATATAGAATAATAAATAGAAATAAATATATATATATAGATGTATATAGAATACTCTAAAAATAGAATATTAGAAAATGAACTAATGAACTATTATAAATTATATCTATCTATATAAAATATCTCATATGGAATTCGATATTTATCGAAGAATTCTATTTCTATCTATTATTCTTATCCGTTATTCTTATTTTAATATTATTATTTTTTAGTTTATGAAATATTAATTCAATTATAAATTATATATAATTGAATTACATATAATTTATAATTTATTATATATATAATAAATTATTATTATTATATATATAATAATTACTACTTCTAATACTTAATATATATAATATATATATAGTTCTAATAATATATTATTATATTATAAATTATTACATTATAATTAATAATATAATATTAATTAATAATGCTTTTAATTTGAATATTAAAAATATATACTTTTATAATATATAATAATTATTACACATAATATATAATAATTATTACACAAGGTATATCTGTGAGATAAAATCTATTAATTAATCTATTTCATTCATATTCATTCAATTCATAAAATAAATAAGATATCTATATCACGATCTCGTATTATAATACCTCGGGTGCTAATGAAACAATTTTAGTGAAATTCAACTGTCTCAATTCCCGGGCTATTGCGCAAAAAATTCGAGTTCCTTTTGGATTTCCTTCTTTATCAATGATAACCGCAGCATTATCATCATACTGTATTATTATACCGTTACTACGTTTGAGTGCTTTACAAGTACGTACAATTACAGCTCTGACCACTTCTGATCTTTCTAAAGGCGTATTTGGTACTGCTTCTTTGATTACAGCAACAACAATGTCACCAATATAAGCATACCGTCGATTACTAGCTCCTATGATTCGAATACACATCAATTTGCGGGCTCCGCTATTATCGGCTACATTTAAATAGGTTTGAGGTTGAATCATATCATTTTTTTTTTCTTTCAGTCAAAAAGTGGAAGTAAAAAAAATATTCTTTGTTCAAAAAAAAGAAACCCACAATTGCAATTTTTTTTTCATACTAAGGACCTCTTTCGTTCTAATGATTATCCTGAAATAATGAATTGAGTTCGTATAGGCATTTTGGATGCTGCTATTGACATAGCCTTTCTAGCTATATTTTCTGCGACCCCGCCCATTTCATAAAGTATTTTGCCGGGTTTAACGACAGCTACCCAATATTCGGGAGATCCTTTTCCCGAACCCATACGCGTTTCGGTAGGTCTTACTGTAATAGGTTTGTCTGGAAATATGCGTAGCCATATTTGTCCACCCCGGCGGACATTTCGTGACATTGCCCGCCGCCCCGCTTCTATTTGTCTAGCTGTGATCCAAGCGGGTTCAAGTGCCTGAAGAGCATATTTTCCGAAGCAAATATGATTACCTCGAGAGGATTTTCCTTTCATTCTTCCTCTATGTTGTTTACGGAATTTGGTTCTTTTTGGGTTATAGTTGATGGTTGTTTCTTAATTCCATCTCTATTCCAGAACCGTACATGAGATTTTCACCTCATACGGCTCCTCGCGAATGAATCGATTCAAAAATATTTAACCGATAATATACAATAAGATACATATGTTTAATGAATAATATAATAGAATCGAATCGCTGGATTTTTTGACTTTTCATAGAATCTATTGATCTATTAGAAATTTGTATATCTCGCTTTGATATATAACGAAATATGTATTCTTATAGACAATTTTTGCTATCCGTATCTAACTAGATAATGTTGTTTTGGTATAAGGTTCTAACGAATCTGTATTTGTCTTTTCGTTTTATTATCATATCGGATTGGCAAAAATTTCTAAATTCAAAAAAATCCAATTTTTCGCGGGCGAATATTTACTCTTTTCCTCTAAAAACAATAGATTGGTTCTTAGTTCCTTCCGCCATCCTACCTAATGAATCATTAAGATTTGTTTTTAATATAATCTTAGGTATTCGCAGGTTCCGTCGTTCCCATCGCTTTTCGATTTATGGTTAGGTCTGAATTCTACAATGGAGCCTCTCTAAGAATATTTTATTTTAATAAGATTTGATTATTTCTTTTATTCTTTTTTGTTGAATCAACTTTCTCAGTTTTGATTGACTCGCGGCTCTTGATTCCTTTGTTCTAGGAAGATATTTATCCATATATGGATGAATTTTGAATATGGATGCTTTATTACACTACCTTTTATGAGATAACCCATGGACCTTTACATATTAGAATTCTATATCATTGATATTTTTTGTCTCTCTTTCTTTCACCCCTTCATTTATCTGTATATTCTTATTGCTTTACAACTCATAATCAGATTCGTTTTTCTTTCTTTCTTTTTTATGAAAAATATTATTTGATTTCAGTTGCTATAATTATATCACCGATATCTCATATATCTTTATTTCGATTTTCTATTTTTACCGGTTCTTTCTATCCAGATAATGCAAAGCGATGAGTAGGTTTTTAGTTCTTTATTAAAAAATTCTACGAGTTTTTGTTGAAATTTAATCACTCTAAAAAAAACCAACGAGTCACACACTAAGCATAGCAATTCCTTCACTATCAAGTGATTAATCGAATTTTTTTATTCAATCTTATAAAATTTGTCATTTATTCTTTTGGAATAAGAATGTAGTAAGAATTTGTCATTTTTTTTATCGAAAGATGGAACGTTAAAGATAAGGAAAAGTTTCTTATTCGTTTAGAAATATCCAAACTTTGATCCCTAATACCCCATAAATAGTTCGAACTGGATAGGAACAATAATCAATTTTAGCTCGAATGGTTTGTAGAGGAACCCTTCCTTCTCTGACCCATTCGACACGTGCAATTTCTTTTCCGTCGATACGTCCCGCAATTTGTACTTGAACTCCTTTTGTACCCGCCCGTTCAGCTAATTCAATAGCTTTTTTGATTGCTTTACGAAACGGAACTCTATTCTTTAATTGTCCGGCTATAAATTCTGCAAGAATATTAGGGTTGCTATAAGGGTTTGCAATTTTTGTAATAGCAATGTTGAGTTTTCGGTTCACACAATTCAGTTTTTTTTGCACATTCGTCTGTAATTCTTCGATTCTTCGAGGCTTACCCTCTATTAATAACTTTGGAAATGCCATATAGATTATGACTTGAATCAGATCGATTCTTTTTTGAATCTTTATCCGTCCAATTCCTTCGACACCAGAGGATATTCTTATCGTTTTTTGTATATAATTCTTGATACAATCTCGTATTATTTTATCTTCTTTTAGATTCTCGGAATAATTTGTTGGTTGTGCAAACCAAATAGAATCATGACTTTGAGTTGTACCAAGTCTGAAACCAAGCGGATTTATTTTTTGTCCCATAATTCCTCAATAAAATGATATGTCTACTTTTTTATCTATATCTTTTTTTTATATAAATATATCTTTATGACTCATTG